TCCATCCAGTAAAACGGAAGAATTATAAATTTCCAAAATAATAGATAGGAATATCGCAAATAGAGCCATTGCGACCCCCATAAGTGGGGTAGTCCCCCAGCCCGGGGCTACCTTACCATATTCCGAATTTAATGGTTTCAATAAATCCCCTACAGCAGTTCGCCTTGGCCCAGATCTAGAACTACCCTCAACGGTTTGTGTAGCCATAAACCCTATTTTTTAATCATTGGTTGAGATCTGTTGACTTTGTATACCATTCCGTTGTAGTTGTAAATAAACGATCTTATCCTAGATCCATTGTGATCTTGAAATTATCTAAAAATGGAAATAGCAACTCTAGTCGCCATCTCTATATCTGGTTTACTTGTAAGCTTTACTGGGTATGCCCTATATACCGCTTTTGGTCAACCCTCTGAACAACTAAGAGATCCATTCGAAGAACACGGGGACTAGTTGAAGTAATGAGCCTCCCATATTGGGAGACTTATTACTTGAATTGAGATAATGAAAAATTATTTCATTTTTTTAGTGGGAACCTTAGGTGGTTCTCGAAAAAAGATAGCGAAAAAAATTATCCCTAAAGTCGAGACTAAAAGGAATGTATAAACCAATGCTTCCATGGATTCGATCGTAGTTTACAATTATAGCTTCCATGCTTATTTTGGGATCATTTACCATATCATATAAAGAAAGGGAAAGAGTCAAAGAAAAGATAATGATTCAAGTCAAATCAAGATTTCTCCGGTACCCCATATCAAATAAAAAAATAGAGGCGAAAGATACCAGACCAATGTTTGTTGTATTAGACTACTTGCCTTCTCGTAGTTGGATCTCCAAGTTTTTGGAATGTTCCAAATTCCACTTGAGCATCTAAATCCGGATCAATACCAGCAAAAACGTCTCTGAACAAGGTTCTAGCACCATGCCAAATGTGTCCGAAAAAGAAGAGCAAAGCAAACGTAGCATGCCCAAAAGTGAACCAACCCCTTGGACTGCTACGAAAAACACCATCGGATTTCAAAGTAGCCCGATCTAATTCAAAAATTTCACCTAATTGGGCACGTCTAGCATATTTTTTAACAGTAGCAGGATCGCTATAACTGACTCCATTGAGTTCGCCGCCATAGAACTCGACAGTTACACCTACTTGTTCAACACTATACTTTGATTCTGCCCTTCTAAAAGGAACATCAGCTCTCACAATTCCATCTCCATCTACCAAAACTACCGGAAATGTTTCAAAAAAAGTAGGCATACGACGTACAAAAAGCTCGCGCCCTTCTTTATCTCTAAAGACGGGGTGTCCTAACCATCCAACAGCTATTCCATCCCCATTGTCCATTGAGCCGGCTCTGAATAATCCCCCTTTTGCTGGATTATTACCAATGTAATCATAAAAAGCTAATTTTTCGGGAATTTTAGACCAAGCTTCCGATAAACTCAGATTTTCCGCTAGTCCGCCGCTAACTCTTCGATATATTTCTTGCTGAAAGTATCCCTGATCCCACTGATAACGGGTGGGACCAAATAATTCGATTGGGGTAGTTGCTGAACCATACCACATAGTTCCAGCAACAACGAAAGCTGCAAAAAAAACAGCAGCGATACTACTGGAAAGTACAGTTTCAATATTTCCCATACGTAGTCCTTTGTATAGACGTTGAGGCGGACGGACACTAAGATGGAATAGACCCGCTAATATGCCCAATGTACCCGCTGCGATATGATGAGAGGCTATTCCTCCCGGAACAAAAGGATCAAAACCTTCCGCGCCCCACGCTGGATTTACAGATTGTACTTTTCCAGTTAGTCCATAAGGATCGGACACCCATATTCCAGGACCATACAAACCTGTTACATGAAATGCGCCAAAACCAAAGCAAGCCACTCCTGAGAGAAATAAATGAATTCCAAAGATCTTGGGTAAATCCAAAGAAGGTTTTCCCGTACGTTCATCACAAAATATTTCTAGGTCCCAATACACCCAATGCCAGATAGCTGCCAAGAAGCACAAGCCAGAAAACACAATATGTGCCCCTGCCACACCTTCATAACTCCAAATACCCGGATTCGTTATAGTTCCTCCTGAAATACTCCAACCGCCCCACGAATTGGTTATTCCTAAACGAGTCATGAAGGGTATAACGAACATACCTTGTCTCCACATTGGATCAAGAACGGGGTCAGAGGGATCAAAAACCGCTAATTCATATAGAGCCATTGAACCGCCCCAACCAGAAACTAGAGCTGTATGCATTATATGGACAGAAAGCAGTCGACCGGGATCATTCAATACGACAGTATGAACACGATACCAAGGCAAACCCATGGAAATACCCCTTTATCAAAGAAAAATAGACATTATGTCACTTTATTTTATCGCATTGGAAAAGACTATACTATGTACCTAACCTTTTCAGTAGATTCTGTATGAGAAAGGGTAAATAGTTATTCCGTTCCATTGAAAATAACAGAACAATTCTGTTCGTAAGAACAGAGAGAAGCAAATCTATTCTATACCCGATAAGTACCAATACGCAATGGGAAGATTGGTCCCTGTTTTGGGGGAACAAATGCACAAATGCATAGATTTTATCATTCGAATGACCGATCCATTCGTTAAAATTTTTCTTTATTCATTCTGTCTTACTCTATAAACCTTCCAATCTGTAAAAGGGATGAAAACAATAAATCCATTGTTACGTTTCCATATTAAAGTAAAGTACTTAATTTTTTTTTCTTTAATTTAATGCCCATTGGTGTTCCAAAAGTACCTTTTCGGAGTCCTGGAGAGGAAGATGCAGTTTGGGTTGACGTATAGTGCGACTTGTCATACATATTGGGTCATATGGGATTTACCCGTTCTCTCCCCCGATTGAGATATCCTCTGTTTCGCCCAAATTGTTTGTATTGAGTGAACCATCAATCATTCGGAGCGTGAAGTGCAATTAATTTATATTGTATTGGGGATCCATAGTATCAATTAGAAGAATTTATGGTTGACTTGGACTGAAAAGTATCCAGGCTACGTTCAGAAAATACCAAATTGGTAATATATGTATGATTACCACTTGTATCATAAACGATTCTTATACTTACTATAGGAGCGATCTCAAATTGCCAACCAATGGAATAGTATGATGAATACATGGAATAGTTTTGGGAAGGCATGAAACGAATTGAAAGACGTGATAACAAAAAGAAGTGGTACTGGGATCATTTGCCCTATATGTGCAAATAGAATTCGGACAGATCTTTTCCCGGAGTAGAACATGAACCTAAAAGAATTGAAAGGGCCCATTCAGGAACAAGAAAATGCCATCGTGATTTAAATATCGATGAAACAATACATCAATGAGAGGTTAATTCAATAAGTTCAGTAAATTTTTTTTATAGGGAGCCAAAATTTATCTCATGTTTTTTGAAAAATCGAAGAAAAATCCCTTCATTAGAAAGATAAAAACCTGTTATAGAAAAAAAATAGAACTGGAATCGACACATTGATTCTTTTTTCGTAATTTTTTTGAACCGTATGCATCCAAAGGTGCACGTACGGTTTCTAAGGGATACAAGTCCTAATCAACCGACTTCATCGAGAAAGATTACTTTTTTTAGGCCAAGAAGTTGATAGCGAGATCTCGAATCAACTTGTTGGTCTCATGGTCTATCTCAGTATAGAAGATGATACTAGGGATCTTTATTTGTTTCTAAACTCCCCCGGCGGATGGGTAATACCAGGAATAGCCATTTATGATACTATGCAATTTGTGCCACCCGATGTACATACAATATGCATGGGATTGGCTGCTTCAATGGGATCTTTCATTCTAGTCGGAGGAGAAATTACCAAACGTCTAGCATTCCCTCACGCTTGGCGCCAATGAGTTTTTTTTATTAAAAAAAAAAGAAGACTATGCCTTCGCCATATATGAATAAAATATTAAGTAATAATAGCATGGCACTTCGAATTCGATATGAACAAACCGTTATTGTTTTTTCATAACATGATATTTTGTATCGAGATAGTAGTATGAAACAAAGGTTATTTCCGATTTTATCTTATGTGTCGGGGATACATTTCAGCGTCACAAACTATTTTTCTTCTACACCAGAAGTCTCTTTCTGATATTTATCTTATGAAAGATGAAAGAAAGAAAAGAGTACGAAAATAAAAAAAAAAAAGATCATTTTTTTTCTTATTTGATCAGAAAGGAACTTTGGGATTGTTAAATCACAGACGAAATAATATATAAAGCAACGGAACCATCATAGTATTTTTTTTTTACTACTATGAAAAGAAGGGTGGTAAATGGATCATTCAACGATCTGGATCGGGTGGATTCTATTTCTTTCTTCGATAGAATAGAAGAGAAGAAAAAGTAAATTCCATTGCAGAGCCGTATGCAATGCACAAAAGATGCCCGTACGGTTCTTCAATTCTATCTTTTTTCTTCTTGTTTTTTTTATCCCTTACTTTAGCCCAATACGGCGAGATAGAAGAATCGTTCATGATGTTATATCAATATGATCAGGGTTATGATTCACCAACCTGCTAGTTCTTTTTATGAGGCACAAGCAGGGGAATTTATCCTGGAAGCGGAAGAACTACTGAAACTTCGCGAAACCCTGACAAAGGTTTATGTACAAAGAACGGGCAACCCTTTATGGGTTGTATCCGAAGACATGGAAAGGGATGTTTTTATGTCAGCAACGGAAGCCCAAGCTCATGGTATTGTGGATCTCGTGGCGGTAGAAAATCAAAATACTGAGGATTTCGTGTAAATACATTTCAAACCATAATTCGAATTTATGTTTATGTGATTTGATATTGAATAGAAATAATTCATAATCATCAATCATCAGGTTAAGATCGATCTAAACCAACCCAATAATTCTAATTCTATATAGACATACGACATGCCAACTATTAAACAACTTATTAGAAAAACAAGACAGCCAATAAGAAATGTCACGAAATCTCCCGCTCTTAGAGGATGTCCTCAGCGTCGAGGAACATGTACTAGGGTGTATGTGCGACTCGTTCAGATCATGAGTTGTAACAAATGAAACAATTTTTCTAGTATCAATACCCAGTACCCATGAATAGGATAAATAGAGAAGATCTATCATATACCTATATTGTGCTATATTGTGTATGGAATTTATGGTTTCCATTGGTGCAAATCCAATCACCTAGATTTGAGATGAGAAGCAATCCCCCATTGGTAGCAAATGGTTATCCATTAAGCGGAGGAAGTGGTATTATATTAATTATATTATAAGTAAGAAGCAAAAAGGTTATGCCCTTTTCTTGAAAAAAAAAACGGACTAAGAGGGTCAGCTACCTAGCCAACTTTCATAATGAAATGCCGTCACTGTATCGATAACTCTTATTATGTTGTGAAAAGAGCTATTACTGTATAATTGATGGGTAGAGCCAAAGAGTGTGAACTATACAAGTTAACAATACAAATGAAAGAAGAGGCTCCGGTGTATAGAGAGGACCTCACCGTTTAAGAAGTAACCATAGAAACGAAGGAACCCACATTTTTTTTAGTATCGTTAGAATTTTGTATTTTCGGGCATTTCACCTGGAAGGAATAAAAAATCGTGGTTGGGAAGGTCATAGTAGCAAAAGCCATTGGAATTTCTATTTTATATATCGGAATAATCCGTTTTGTTATTAATTGACCAGGGGAGGGAAAGGGATGACTGAAAGAAAAAAAAATAAATCAATTAGTTATTCATTAAGATTTCATTTGATTCAATGACCAGAGTTATACGAGGATATACAGCTCGGAGACGTCGAACAAAAATTCGTTTATTTGCATCAACCCTTAGAGGGTCTCATTCAAGACTTACTCGAACGATTACTCAACAGAAAATGAGAGCTTTGGTTTCCTCTCATCGAGGTAGAGGCAGGCAAAAGAGGGATTTTCGTCGTTTGTGGATCACTCGGATAAATGCAGTAACTCGTGAGAATGAGAATAAGGTATTCTGTAGTTATAGTAGATTAATGCATAATCTGTACAAGAAGCAATTGCTTCTTAATCGTAAAATACCTGCACAACTAGCTATATCAAATAAAAATGGTCTTTACATGATTTCCAATAAGATCATCAAACAAATAAAGGAGATCAAATAAAGGAAATTATAATATAAAGTAATATACAGGAATGATTGAAACAGAATTCCCGGAGTTCATTCTCCGGGAAAATAGAATAAAATTTAAGAATAAATTAAGATAAGATTAAGTAGTAGGAATCAACGAGTATGTTTCAATAAAAAAAAAGATCCCCCCTTTTTTTTTTCTTATAACACAAGAATAAAATCTGGATTCTAGGCCTTTTCGAACAAAATATCAATTTGACCTTGAGTTTTGATTGGAGTTTTGAGTCAATTGAGGAGTATGTCTATTTATTTTTGGTTCTAGGACCAGTAGTTTTGGGGATCGACTCGGCTCTCTCAAATTGTTTCTCATTATTAAGAAAAGGTAACAAAGATAAAATACGAGCTTGTTTTATAGCAATAGTAATTAATCGTTGTTGTTTCAAGCTCAATCTATTCACCCGTCTAGATAATATTTTTCCTTGTTCACTAATAAATCGACTAATTAAACTCATGTTTCTATAATTGATTTGATCCCCCGATCTAATTGGGGGCAAACGCCTACGAAAAGATCGCTTGTATTTACGAAAAAGTTGCTTGGATTTATCCATGGTTTATTCCTTATCCCTAAAATTCGATTTCTTTATTGATTTCAGATCCGATCGAAATAGGCTTTGATCCGTATCGTCGTAAATATAAATATATATACCATAATATAGACAAATCAAACCCATTACATGTCTATATTATGTATATTATATATACATGATATGTTAAGTTCTTCCTCTTCCTTGGAAAGATCGCACACACCTTTCGGTCGATCTATTTCTTTATTTCCCTATGAATCGTATGTTTGTGACAATAGCGACAAAATTTTCTCAATTCTAATCGACCGGGTGTATTGTGTCGATTCTTTTGAGTAATATATCTAGAAATGCCCGTCGATTCTTTATTGATACTATTTCGGACACAACCGGTACATTCCAAAATGACTTTGACTCTGACATCTTTACCCTTGGCCATGAACCTCCTTTGTATTTTGGATCAACTTAACTCTTCTATTTTGATCCGAACTGAAGAAGAAGAAAAAAAATCAATCGAAGCTACTAACTAAAAATTCAAAATGTGATTTCTAAAGATTTCGTTGTAATTTTTAATTCTATTTTAAATTAGAAAGAAATAAGATAATTCTTTCGAATTAGATAATTAGAATTAATTTAATTAATAATGAAATTAATAATCTAAATATAAATAATATAATTAATATAATAATTAATATAATAATTAATATAATTAAGTAATACAATTTCTTTCTAACTATTAATGATTTCTATCCTAAATCCCAATATTTTAGTTAAGTATTTTCTTTCTATACTATGATTTCGTGGGGCCGGCTCCAGACTGGATCCACATTTCCATTTCTGTTCTCGCCAATTGGATCTTAGATCGACCAGATTTTTTATGAGGTTCAATATACTTTTTTCTCTTTCTTTCCTATCCTAAAGAGCTGAAAAAGGGAGGCGAAATTTGAGTCATGTCATGTAGAATTGTATCCCTTATTTTCTTCATTTTTTCGCATATCAATAACTAGAATGAAAAAAAGGGGAATGACAAGGCATCCGGGAATAAACGATTAATTTCTATCAATAGACCCGCTAAAGTGCCAAACCATAGAGTACTTAACACAGGTGCCACGGAGAGATATGTTTTTATATCTCGCATTGAAAATCCTCCTTCTTTATTGTAATCCCTATATGGTCAGATGCTGTAGTTCAAGATCATTTGTATTTATTATTTATTTTTATCCGGAATTCCTAACTAAACTAAAAAAAAAAAAAAATAGATATATACAATGAACAATAGATGAGATTTTCCTGCCCCTAAAAAAGAAAAAAGGACCCCTTCTTTCTGAGCATTACCGAGAAAATAACTAGTTATTTTCTATTTACCTTAGGTGTCAGATGTATATAATTCTTTTATTTTATTATATGAAACTAAAAATAAGAAATGACAAGAAAATTCTATTTCTCTATAGTCTCTATTTATCTATAGTCTCTATAGTATAGAAGAAAAAATAACGATGTGGAAAATAAGACAGGGATTTTGTACAATGACACTGTACAACAATTCATTTTAAAAAGGGATGTAGCGCAGCTTGGTAGCGCGTTTGTTTTGGGTACAAAATGTCACGGGTTCAAATCCTGTCATCCCTACCTATTACTTCTCCTATGGGAAGTAACGAGGGATTAATTGAAATCGATTCAAATTGTATATAATCCTTCATTTATGCATATTATTTCATTTATGCATATTATATGTATGCAAGATATTTTGAGGTAGAAAAAAATCCTTTTCTTTACAGTACAGTCGTATCCCCTGTCATAAGAAAGCGCTCTTAGTTCAGTTCGGTAGAACGCGGGTCTCCAAAACCCGATGTCGTAGGTTCAAATCCTACAGAGCGTGATTTCGTTTCTGTTATGTCCAATCACAGTTAAATAACTTAACAAAACAAAGTTGAATTGCAACTTGAATTTGACCTCCTACAGGGAGGAGGTCAATCAAAAAAAAAGAAACCTTACTCAATCAAAGGTCCAACTGATCACCACGTCTGTATTGTAAATATGCAGTTACGAATAATCCTGCCAAAGTAATAGGAATTAGACCTAAGACGATTCCAAATAGAAAAACTTCAATCATTTCGGTTTGTTTGAGGGGATAAAAAGAGAGGTAAGATCTATTCTTAAATATTAATCTTAATTATCCGTGAATCTCAATGACCAAGAATTGGAAATTGATGCGGGAAAGAACCATATACTCTAAGCTCAGAGAGATATTCATTTTTATGAATTGGTCATTCAATTCATTTCAGATAAGTCGTATCTTGTTCAAACCAATTAATAGAGCTGGGGTTATAGTTAAAGCAGCCAGTAGAAAACCGAAATAACTAGTTATAGTAGGCATGAAAAAGCTAAATTAGATATGTTCCTTTGCTACATATGTTGATAAAACACTTACCTAAGTTTTAATTTTTCCCAGATACAACACGCCAGTAAGAAAAAACCAATTGACAGAATGAGTTTAGTTCCAATTGAAAGTTCTTGATTCATCAGTTATTATAGATAACACTAAAAAAAAGGATAGAGTGACATAAGTAGAAAAAGGGATTCATCAGTTGTGACATTGATCGATCCTGTGATTTCGAATCAAAAGATTTACCAAACATTGTGTAATTCGTGAACTGAGTAAAGTAAAGTAATAATAAAGTAATAAATAGTAATAAGAACTGTGCCGTGTAACTTCATTCAAAAATGAAGTTTTATTAATTTTAGAATAAAAGAGTTGGATTTTAAAATAACTTCCATTTTGATCATTTCTTTTTCAATAGGATCTATAATCCATTTTGGAGCGAACGAACGGACCTTTTACTTAATTTTTTTTTCTTCTCATTGGATTCAGTACAGTAATAGGTTGGTTAATTGTCCATAATATCTCGAATGAGAAGAAAAAAAGTGTCTCACGATCTATCGAAACGATCTATCGAAAAAATAAAACCTTTACTTAAAAAAAAGTACTTTCTTGACTTTTATTTATTCCTTTTTTCAGGTCCAACTCGATTCAAAAACGAGCAATTTACATTATCCTTTTAGGTTCTCTATTCTGTCTTTCCATATCATGGAGTTCGATACTTGTAGTTCGGTCAAGAAAGAACCTTTGTTTTGGATCTAATGCAAAAACAGTTCGGTTCCATCATGAATATTGATTGTTCCAACCATGTTCTGTTTTTTTCATTCATACCATTTTTTGTATTAGAGTATATTTATTGTACGACCAAACAATTACTTGAATTGAAATGAAAGGATTCGAACAAAAAAAGAAGAAAGGAATTCTGTAG